ATGAAAGAGTGAAAAAGTGCTTTCGTTGTTGTGGAATAAGAAGCCTTCGTATCTTAATGCACGTATTGAATTTATTCGCAGCTATTAGACCGGGATCCACTTTTTTGGGAATATGAGTCGACGCAATAACAAGAATATTGCTATTGGAGGATCTTTCACAATCCCTGGAGAGATGGTTCACTAATAGACCGAGGGATAAGTAATTCGACGCATCCAGAGACAGATCATGAATGTTTGGAATCCATAGTATGCAAGGAGACATTGCTTTTGCTAATTCGAGTTGAAAGGTGATATAAAAGCGGTCTACCATATCCACCTCCTCATTCGTCATAGTTAGCAGCTCCCCATCAATATCCTCACTATCCTCACTATCATCAATATCCTCAATATCCTCACTATGATGAGTATGATGAGCACCACTATTATCAAAAATATCCTCACCATCACTATCATCATAAATATCCTCAAAAAATTGAGGCCTTTCATCCAGGAACTTGTTCGGAACTACTGTAATGAAAGGAAGATAGGAGTTTGTCGCTAGGTATTTGACCAAATAGGATCGTCCAGTTCCTATAGAACCTATCACTAAAATACCCCTAGAGGGGGATAGGCCTAAGCGGAGTGAAAAGGGTTTTCCATGAGATGGGAAATGAAAACTATTAGCCCCAAACGAGGTTTGTGAATAAGTGATTGTCTGATAATGCGCAAGGAATACTCGTCTTTCTGCTAAAGAGGGTCTATGAAACTCATAATTCATTAGATACTTTTTATGAATGTCAACTAAGTATCGTAAGTAAACCGATCCTGGTTGTTCAATCATTTGATAACTAGAACCATTCTTTGATAAATGATCACTATCAGTCAGACTCCATAGAATTTTATCAATCCTTTTTTCTTTCCTTAAGATGGAGAACTGAACCAAGAATTCTCTTTCGGCATCATCAATCGAATCAGTATTCGCGACCCAGGATTCGATCTTATCATCAATCCAACCACTGTTCACATTTTTTCTTTTTCTTAGTAATGAATAGATCTCTTTACTTGTACGACTTAGATGTCTCGTATTTCTCGAAAAAGTGATTCGATTGATGGGATTGGGTATGATACTTAGGAAATCGATGATATCAATGAGATTGATATTCCAATATTTCTTCTTAGAAGGTATTGATTTGACCCCATAAGCGGGACCACCACCCGATAGCATCTTGCCGCCAAAAGCCCGTATTTCTTCTAGAAAATATCCTAAAGCAGCTAGAAAGAGATTCTTTAACCAGAAAGAATTCAGTTCAGATGTAGGATACCTATCCAGAAGTTTTCGCAACTCAATCATGTATGATGGAATCATCAAAGATTTGATCTTTTCCAACTCTGTCTGTAACTCCCTAGAGGCTCGGGAAACAACGAGAAGATGTCTACGAACGATATATCCAGCAACAAGAAGAAGGAAAAGGATTGAATAGAGCAACTCCCGAACATTTGGTGATCCCGGAAATTCCCATATCAATGAAACGGGTGACTCATTATCTCGACGAAGCATTTCTTCGGACAGAAGAAGATTATGTAAACACTTACTCGAAATCTCGCTTATCAGATTCCTTTGTGGAAGAAGAATCTCCCGCAATTTGTTCTGAAGAATTGGCCATGATATATCTATATCTAATCTATCTATAATATCTTCAAAAAGGGATAACAATTTTTGACTGCTACTTAGTATCGCTATCCTCAATAGGTCTGAATTATATACTTTTTTGAAAGTATCTAAAAGAATGAAATTGAGATATTTGTACCCTGTCGAAGTAAAGAACCATGGCATATATGTTTGAAACATATTTGAGAGAGTTGAAAAAGCACTATAGGTTCTATACATCTGCCCTTCCTCAACGCATTTATTTAGATAAAGACTCCGTTTTTTCCTCTTTTCGGATGGTAATAAATATTTCTCAGAGTCAATCAAACCCATCTTTGAATTGAAATTGAGAAACTGATGCAAGTTCTTCCCTTCTGAATCAGATGGATTCATATCTGAAAGAGCTTGACAATAAATTCTTTCAAAATTGACTAATTGTCCCTCTCTTAGAGGTGTTCCAAAAATGTCTGCGATCGAGTAAAGAGCTCTACGAACGAATGGAGCGGATCGAATTGGAAAATGAAAAGATTTGTCCAAGTTATCCGGTTCGGCACCACTCGGCGGAAAATTCTTAGGTATGCATATCTTAGATACCTGTGACTCGATCGGTGAAATAGTATCTTTTTCCAAAAAAACATCTTTTTTTTTACCGACGTGCAAAGAAAATATTTTGTTGCGAATGAAAAAGATATTGAGGAATTGTCCATACGTAAGATCATAATTATTGATAGGGGTCCTTTCCACATAAAAAGGGAATCCTTTGTTACAATAGAACCAGAAGTGATGTGGATTATTCAAGAATCGAAGTCGATTTGCTTTATAAAAAGAGGATATCAATGAACTTCTATGAAATGGTTTCACGGGATTCAGCCAATTGTCTCGATCGTGGGATATCATTGAGAAATAGGAATCGGTCTTCTCAAAAGATTTCCTGCGATTTTTTCTAGTATGGAATGAGTCAATCATCCACTTCGGTATCTTATTGAACAAAAACGGTGATACTCTTCCTCCATTGATCAAGAATTTCGATTTTTGGGAAGTATCATGATCATCCAATAAGAAGGGTTTCAATTTATTCAAATGAACGATTTGAAGACCTATTGATTCTAACAACTGATTGAAGCGTTGATCAGTTGGACCCTTCAACTCATAGATGTGGATCTCGGACCTATGAATGGGGCTATTCCCGATACTCACAAAGAAAAAAGGAAGTGACCTAAACAAAAAGAAAAGAAGCGACTTGGACAAATTGGACAAATAGGACAAAAGGGGAAGTAACTTCGACAAAAGGAAACGAAGTGACTTAGAAGGATCTTTTTTGTCGAAAAATTCCGACCAATACCAATCAATTTTTTCGATAACCTCAGACCAATCAATTTTTTTTTTGATAACCTCCGACCAATCAATTTTTTCGATAACCTCAGACCAATCAATCAAATATTGATTAATACCTAATCGATCGAAGACTACTTGAAAACGGCTCTTCTGCTCAGAAACGAAATGTTCCAAATCCTCCTGGAAACTCTTGCTCCCATTGGACCATTTGTATCTATATGCATCAGGATCCCGATTCATGGATCTCTCGCTTCGAGAAATAAGAGGATCGAACCATTTCTTATGACTCTTTTTCAAATTCGATAAATGTTGGTTGATCGTAAATTTCCTTTGAGTTCTCTGATTCAGAGTATCATTTCCTATTTGATCCCTTTGAATTCCGTATTCGAAGTTGCAATCGGATCTATTCATTAAAAAGAATCGATTTGATACATTTCTTATGTACCCATGGATGCTATATTGGATTGGAATCAGATTTTGGATCAATCTATGTTGATTGAATGCCTTCAGTATGGTGTTGATAGCAAATACCACTCTTTTTGGTTTTGGATCTTCCAAAGCATTCCCGCAGGAGATCTGGACCCCTTTTTTTCTGATCCTTCGATAAAAAGATTCATTTTCTTCAGAAAACATAGGAGGTAGAACCAATAAAGATTTCTTTGTCGATTCATCCCTGGAGTTGAATACCTCGTTCAAGAATTTTTTTTGATCCAATCCGCAGGAATCAATAGAAAAGGCAAAACCCTTATGATACACCAGATCCGGCTCGGTTATTGATAGAGTGAATAGATCTGCCACTCCTTGAAATCTCTCTTCTGATTCAAAATCGTGGCGCCCCACGTATCCTCCCCTCTTCCGGTCATGGAATAGATGAAATAAATCAAAAAATGGATTTTGGTTCAAGAATGAAATCTTGTTGGAACTGCCCATATCCGGTTCATCCTTCGGAACCCTATCACATCCCGGATTTGATGCAATAGGATGAATTGTGACGGTATTTTGTAAATACGCAATTATCTTGAATATATCAATGATTTCTTTTTTTTCCGATCGCCGGGATGGGACAAAAGAAAGATCTTGTTGTTTCTTCAATAATTTCTGATCTCTGGTGGACCTCTTAGTAGGATTCGAACCCAGATGAAGTTCTGACCATCTGTCAGAGAAAAAAGAACGAATTGATCTTGTAGGATTCCCAAGAAATTCTTCGATTTCTTCCGGAAGCGGATGATTATTCATCTGCTTCTCACGTTCCGTGAATAGCCGGGACATTGAGGAATCTCCAGAAAGGCTTTTCGGGAATCGGTCTGATTCTATCTCTGCTCCTTCCGTTTGAAGAAAGGAAGGATCCCAAAGAATCGACCCTTCTTTTTGAATCTCTCTTTGATTGATCCATGTGTGATATTCCGAATCCTTATTACGAATGGAATCGAAATGATCTATGGATTGATCAAAAGATCCTTTCAATTGGCTAGAATCCCTTACTTGAACGAAATTAGATCTTGTGGAATCATATTGCATATTTGACGATACATTCCATACCTTGCTAAACAAGCGAAAAAACCGATCCTTGTTTATCAACCACACATTGTCTAAGCAAATCCAATTCTCTCTCGACACCTTCCTAAAGAAATCTGATTCGTGCGGATTCTTCTTCCAACTAACGAAGAGATCTTGGCGGAATTGCCACATATGAAATTGAATACAATTTTGCAGCAAAGAAATACCACACTTGTTTCTCGAGAAGAGATGGGAAAGATGCTCAATATCATTTGATTGAATAGTTGACCCAGCTCCTTGTTGTTTGAAGAAACCCTCCACTTCAATTGGTCTTTTTTCACGAAAAGAAGACATAAGATAACAAATCCAGTGTTTCACTAAGATTTCAAATAGCTGTCCCGAATTCAAGTTGATTATGTTTCGCTTATTTCTCGGAGAAAGACGATCAAACAATTCCCAATCATGGTCCTTGCGGATCCGATCATCCGTATAGGAAACAAAAGAAGACTCCAGATATTTGATATCTTTCTCTTTGAATGAGATCTCAATTACAGCCAGGGTTTCATTAGATATCTTACAAATAGAATCCCTCTTTTTTCCGACCCGGTTCCTCCACCACCGCGAACCCCAGTTAGATTCAGGCATGATACACTTTTTCGTTTTAGTTATTGGGAGAACCCAAGTACTCTCTTTCGGATCCATGAAACAACTCTCAGAGATCTTTTTCCCTTTTGGAAGATACAGGAGCGAAACAATCAACCTATTGATAGACCCAAAAGATTTTTCCAATGGAGCATTTCTGGGTCCAAAGGAATTCCTAGGCAGAAGCCCCATCAAATATAGATTTTTTCTTTCGACCATTTCTCGATTATGCATGCGATAGAGAAGGACCACTACTACAAGCAGTACTAGACCTTTGGTCGTCAATACTGCACCTTTGACTAGACCCTTGATCGTCAGTACTGCCCCTTTGATCGTGAAATACCGATTGCTTCTTGACCCCTGTGAATCGCGTGAGAGTAAACTCCTCCAAATTAGGGGGTCGAAGAGTTTCATAAAACGTTCTTGCTCGAAAAAAATAGAAACGATAGTTCTAACTGAATCGACTTGGGTCCACGAATCTAACAAATCGTGAGAGTTCTTGACCTCTCTTAACATCTCTCTCAATTCGAAGATCCAGGGTTGAAATGGATCTTGTTGTGAAATTTTATGCTTCATTTTGAGTGCCTCCCCATTATAAATATTGAATATAAAGTAAAAGAAAATAGGTTTCCATTTCTTTAGGTAATCTCCGATACGATAGTTCTTTCTTCTATGATATTTCTTTATGATATTTCTTTTACAATATTTCTTTCTTTATTCTATGATAATCCCCCTTATGCATCCATGGCTGAATGGTTAAAGCGCCCAACTCATAATTGGCAAATTTGCGGGTTCAATTCCTGCTGGATGCACGACAACGGGAATGTTCAATACGTCTATTGGAATTGGCTTTGTATCAATGGAATCTCATCATCCATACCAATTCGTTATGTGTTATGTATGGTATATTCATATCATAAGTATAGAAACAGTTAGAGGGAGAATTCTTATCGAAACTGGAACTCATAGGGAAGAAAATAGATTTATGGATAAAATTCAATATGCAGTATTTACAGAAAAAACTGTTCGGTTATTGAGGAAGAATCAATATACTTCTAATGTCGAATCAAAGTCAACTAGGACAGAAATAAAGCGTTGGGTCGAACTCTTTTTTGGTGTCAAGGTAATAGCTATGAATAGTCATCGAATCCCGGGAAAGAGTCGAAGAAGGAGACCCCTTAGAGGGCATAAAATGCATTACAAACGTATGATTATTACGCTTCAAGCGGGTTATTCTATTCCATCTATTAGCTTAGAAAGAAAAGAAATGAATTTCACTCAAAATACTTCATAACACGGCGATACATTTATATAAAACTTCTACCCCGAACACGCGAAATGCAACTGTTGGAATTCAAGTGAAATCCAATCCACGAAACAATTTGATCTCTGGACAGCGTCGTTGTGGTAAAGGTCGTAATGCCAGAGGAATCATTACCTCAAGGCATAGAGGGGGAGGTCATAAACGTCTATACCGTAAAATAGATTTTCAACGAAATAAAAAAGACATATCTGGTAGAATCGTAACCATGGAATACGACCCTAATCGAAATGCATACATTTGTCTCATACACTATGGGGATGGTGAGAAGAGATATATTTTACATCCCAGGGGGGCTCTAATTGGGGATACCATTCTTTCTGGTACAGAAGTTCCTATCTCAATGGGAAATGCCCTACCTTTGAGTGCGGTTTGAACTATTAATTTACGTAATTGGAAGTAACCAATTAGGTTTACGACGAAACCTAGAAATCGATCACCCACCCAAATTGAGTACCTCTACGGGATAGACCTCAACAGAAAACTGAAGAGTAACAACAGCAAGTGATTGAGTTCAGTAGTTCCTTATAGAAAATTATTGACTCTAGAGATATGGTAATATGGAGAAAACATAATTGTTTGAAGCACCGACAGAACCGGAAGCGCCCCTTGTTTCAAAGAGAGGAGGACGAGTTATTCACATTTCATTTGATGGTCAGAGGCGAATTGAAAGCCAAGCATTGAGAATTCGACCCCCGGGGGAAAAGTAGAGATGTCTCCTACGTTACCTGAAATATGTGAAAGTTTTGACGTAATTTGATAGAGTCATTCGGTCTGAGTGCTACATGAAAAACATAAGCCAGATGAAGGAACAGAGAGACCTAGGATGTAGAAGATCATAACATGAGTGATTCGATTCGGCAGATTTTTGGACTCCTTTATCTCAACTCCTATGGTACTTCATCATACGATTTATATAAGATAGGATCCATCTACCTAGATATCATCACATACATCCAGAAAGCCGTATGCTTTGGAAGAGGCTTGTACAGTTTGGGAAGGGATTTTGATTGATCAATAGGAAGAATCTACTTCAACCGATATGCCCTTAGGCACGGCCATACATAACATCGAAATCACACTTGGAAAGGGGGGACAATTAGCGCGAGCTGCGGGTGCTGTAGCGAAACTGATAGCAAAAGAGGGTAAATCAGCCACACTAAAATTACCATCTGGAGAGGTCCGTTTGATATCCAAAAACTGTTCAGCAACAGTCGGACAAGTGGGTAATGTTGGGGGGAACCAGAAAAAATTAGGTAGAGCCGGATCTAAGCGTTGGCTAGGCAAGCGTCCTGTAGTAAGAGGGGTCGTTATGAACCCCGTAGACCATCCCCACGGGGGTGGGGAAGGGAGGGCCCCGATTGGTAGAAAAAAACCCACAACCCCTTGGGGTTATCCTGCGCTTGGAAGAAGAAGTAGAAAAAGGAATAGATATAGTGATAGTTTGATTCTTCGTCGCCGTAGTAAATAGGAGAACATTGAAAATCAAAATTGAAAATCAAATAGGTCTCTTTGTCCTTACAAAATAAAATAAAGTCTTTACAAAAAAAAAGATAGGAGTAAGTAGCCGTGACACGTTCACTAAAAAAAAATCCTTTTGTAGCTAATCATTTATTGAGAAAAATTGAGAAGCTCAACATAAGGGCAGAAAAAAAAATAATCATAACTTGGTCCCGGGCATCTACCATTATACCCATAATGATCGGCCATACAATTGCTATTCATAATGGAAAAGAGCATTTGCCTATTTATATAACAGATAGTATGGTAGGTCACAAATTGGGAGAATTCGCACCTACTCTGACTTTCCGGGGGCATACGAGAAGTGATAAAAAATCTCGTCGTTAATGTTAATAAAGTGAATATAGGTGCTCATCCTTTATTGATGAGAGGTGAACCTTATGATAAAGATAGAACCAGAGGTAGAAGTATACGCCTTAGGTCAACATATACCTATGTCTGCTCACAAAGCGCGAAGAGTAATTGATCAGATTCGGGGGCGCCTCTATGACGAAACACTTATGATACTAGAACTCATGCCGTATCGAGCACGTTATCCGATTTTTCAATTAGTTTCTTCCGCTGCAGCAAATGCTGCTCACAATCGGGGTTTCAACAAAACGTCTTTAATTATTAGTCAAGCCGAAGTGAACGAGGGTACTATTGTGAAAAAGTTTAAACCTCGGGCTAAAGGACATAGTTATCCGATAAAAAGGCCTACCTGCCATATAACTATTGTATTGCAAGATATATCCAAAGAGAGAAAGTTTGCCATATGGTCAAAAAAAGGGGGATGGATATATAAAGAGCTGTTTATAGATATTCAAGAGAGGTATCACTATATGCTATACAATATGATAAATCAGGACAGAATGATATGGGCTAATAGCAAGCGCGAGGCCATATGGGACAAAAAATAAATCCACTAGGTTTCAGGCTTGGTACAAGCCAAAGCCATCATTCCCTTTGGTTTGAACAACCAAAATATTATTTTGAGGGACTCCAGGAAGATAAAAAAATACGGGATTATATTCAGAATTTTTTACAAGAAAATATGAGAATATCCGCCGGTGTCGAGGGAATTGGACGTATAGAGATTCAAAAAGGCATCGACCTGATCCAGGTCATTATATATATGGGATTCCCAAACTTATTAAAAGAGGAGAAATCTCAAGCAATTAAAGAATTACAGAGCAATGTACAAACAATATGTAACTCTCTCAATTCTCTAAACCGAAAAGTTAACATTGCAATAATAAGAATTAAAGAACCTTATGGACACCCTAAAATTCTTGCAGAATATCTAGCCGAACAATTAAAGAATAGAGTTCCTTTTCGAAAGGCCATACAAAAGGCTATTGAATTAACTGAAAAAACAGGGACAAAGGGAATTCAAATCCAAATCGCAGGACGTATTGAAGGAAACGAAATTGCACGTGTCGAATGGATTAGAAAAGGTAGGGTTCCCCTGCAAACCATTCGAGCGAAAATTGACTATTGTTCCTATACAGTTCGAACTATTTATGGAGCACTGGGCATCAAAATTTGGATATTTACAGACGAGCGGTAATGGCCCTTTGATTATCTTTACCTTCTATCCAATCTATCTGGAAATGAAAGAAAGAATGGAACACAAAAATAATGAAGGAGTTTGTTATTTTTTCGTTCAATAAAAAAAAAACAGAGAAATTAGAATTCTTCGAGTCTAATTTGAATTCTAAAGGGGTTTTGAATAAAAAATTGATTGAATTTTTGGTAGAATTGCTATGCTTAGTGTGTGACTCGTTGGTTTTTTTTGAGATTTAGGTTAGGATTAAAAGGGGGACTAGCCCGTAGTATCAACTAATAATTATAGAACTAATATAATAACCAACCCATTGCTTCCTATTATCTGGATCTAAGGAACCAGTCACTATATGATGAATCGATCATATCGTTGTAGCAACTGAAAAAAAAAAAAATATTTTTGACATAAGATACAAAAAGAAATCAATCAGATCAGAAAGTTGTAAAGCAAAAAGGGATACGGATAATATGGAAGGGTGAGAGAAAAAAAAAAAAAAAGAAAATATTAATGATATATAATTCCAATATGATGTATGGTCTATGAATCATCTCATAAAAAAAAAGGCAATGTAATAAAGCATAGATATAGATTCGTCCAGAATTAGTAATTAGATTAGATGCATGCATCTAATTCATAAGAAAAAAAAAAGAGCCCCGAGTCAATAAAGACTGGGGAGATTGGCTCAGGAACAAATGAAATTAGAAGCTCTATTGCAAAGTTTGGACCTAGCCATTAATTGAGAAGCGGTGGGAACGACAGAACCTGTGACTCCAAAGGATTCTATTGAAAACGAATCCTAATGATTCATTGGGTGGGATGGCGGAACGAACCAAGAATCAATTCATTTATTCTGAGAGGTCATGGGATGACCCTACGAATAAAAGATATAATAGATTAAAAGAGTCAATATTCGCCCGCGAAAGATTATTGGAATTATTGCTAAGTTTTGGGCCGATTTCCTCAATCAATTTTCTTTTTTGCATTATACTTTAATAAAAAACACAAAAAAAATATTTCATTTCAATAGAAATCAACTTCGAATTTTCTATACATAGACAAGCAGGGTATAACAATTTCTACGTGAGAGATTCGATCTCAAAAAATCCCCAGATTTCCTAATCATTAGCCCCGCAGAGCTTTGGTTCACATTTTGCTATTCCTAAGCTAGATTGACGAGCCAACTATTCAAGCCGTCTCTCTTCTTATGAGCTCGGCGAAAGCTAAATGATATGGGCAGACTCTGGTATCAAGAATTTTTGGTAATTTTTTTTTTTTTCTCGTTTCATTCGCGAGGAGCTGGATGAGAAGAAACTCTCATGTCCGGTTCTGCAGTAGAGATGGCATTGAGAAAGAACCATCAACTATAACCCCAAAAGAACCAGATTCCGTAAACAACATAGAGGAAGAATGAAGGGAATAGCTTCTCGAGGCAATCGTATTTGTTTCGGTAGATACGCTCTTCAGGCACTTGAACCTGCTTGGATTACATCTAGACAAATAGAAGCGGGCCGAAAATCAATGACACGATATGCGCGTCGTGGTGGAAAAATATGGATACGTATATTTCCCGACAAACCTGTTACAGTAAGACCCACCGAAACACGCATGGGTTCGGGGAAAGGCTCTCCCGAATTTTGGGTATCTGTTGTTAAACCAGGTCAAATACTTTATGAAATGGGCGGAATATCAGAAATGGTAGCCAGAGAAGCGATTACAATAGCTGCGTCCAAAATGCCTATACAAACACAATTCATTATTGCGGGATCGGAATGTGTAACCAAAATAAAGGGACCTTCGTGATGAAAAAACAACTTAGGTTTTTTACTTTTTTTATGAACAAAAAATATTTCTTCCTTTTTTTTCATGCAAAGGGCAAAGAAAAAAAATGATTCAAACTCAAACCCATTTAAATGTAGCAGACAACAGCGGGGCTAGAGAATTAATGTGTATTCGAATCATAGGAGCTAGTAATCGACGATATGCTCATATCGGTGACGTTGTTGTTGCTGTAATCAAAGAAGCAGTTCCCCACACGTCTCTACAAAGATCAGAAGTGATCAGAGCTGTAATTGTCCGTACATGTAAAGAACTCAAACGTGACAACGGTATGATAATAAAATATGATGACAATGCGGCAGTTGTCATTGACAAAGAAGGAAATCCAAAAGGAACTCGAGTTTTTGGTGCGATCGCTCGGGAATTGAGACAGTTGAATTTTACGAAAATAGTTTCATTAGCTCCTGAAGTATTATAAATACCTACTATTACTACTAGATGAGACTATGATTTAGTAGGGTATCTGAAAAAGATTCAACGAAAATGACTTGACTTTGTAGAATTGATTAGTAGATTGTGTCTCACGCATATACCTTAAAAAAAAAAAAAGAAAGTAGAACATGTTGATTAGATGAAAATTCGGAGGCACTAATAATTTGAGTCATGGGCAAGGATACTATTGCAGACCTAATAACGGCTATACGGAATGCTGACATGGATAAAAAGAGAACGGTTCGAGTTGCATCTACGAAAATTACCGAAACCATTGTGAAAATACTTCTACAAGAAAGCTTTATTGAAAATGTAAGAACACATCGAGAAAGTCATAAAAATTTCTTGGTTTCAACGCTGCGACATAGAAGAAATAGGAAAGGCCCATATAGAACTATTTTAAAACGTATTAGTCGACCCGGCCTACGAATCTATTCCCACTATCACAAAATTCCTAGGATTTTAGGAGGGATGGGGATTGTAATTCTTTCCACTTCTCGAGGTATAATGACAGACCGAGAGACTCGATTAGAAAGAATAGGGGGAGAAATTTTGTGTTATATATGGTAATCTTTCTGGTATCCGCGGATAAGGAACTCCCTAACTTAAAACTTAAGTTTTTTTTTTTGAAAAAAGGGATAGGTATATAGAATGAAAGAAAAAAAAAATCGACTTACCAAGGTTTAATCACTGAATCACTTGAAAATGGTATATTTCGAATTCATTGTAGATAATGAAGATCT